ATTTACTGGTTCTCCAGGGAAATATGTTGGTCTTGGAGAAACAATTAGGGGGTTTCAATTGATCCTTTCCGGAGAATTAGACAGTCTTCCCGAGCAGGCCTTTTATTTGGTGGGTAACATCGATGAAGCTACCGCGAAAGCTATGAACTTAGAAGTGGAGAGCAAATTGAAGAAATGACCTTAAATCTTTGTGTACTGACTCCTAATCGAATTATTTGGGATTCAGAAGTGAAAGAAATCATTTTATCTACTAATAGTGGCCAAATTGGCGTATTACCAAACCACGCCCCTATTGCCACGGCTGTAGATATAGGTCTTTTGAGAATACGCCTCAACGACCAATGGTTAACGGTGGCTCTGATGGGTGGTTTCGCTAGAATAGGTAATAATGAGATCACCATTTTAGGAAATGATGCGGAGATGAGTACTGACATTGATCCGCAAGAAGCTCAGCAAGCTCTTGAAATAGCTGAAGCTAACTTGAGTAGAGCTGAGGGTAAGAGACAAGCAATTGAAGCGAATCTAGCTCTCAGACGAGCTAGGACACGAGTAGAGGCTGTAAATGCTATTTCCTCCTAGTCAAGTCAATACATCAAAATAATCAAAAGAAGTTCTTTAGAACTGTATTATTATACACCACATTTTTATTCTGCCAATTGAACACAATCAAGTCTAATCTGATATAACGAAAAAAAAAAGAAAATGGGTAGAAAAACTTATTAGATATCACTCAATTGGCTTCGGTATCTAATAAGTTCTACCTACTATTGGATTTGAACCAATGACTCCCGCCGTATGAAAGCAATACTCTAACCACTGAGTTAAGTAGGTTATTTATCACCAAAAAAGGACCCATCACTTATAGGATTATAAGTGGAATATTATTTCTAAGCAATACCAATCTGTTAACAGTAGACGGATCAGAGAGCTATCATGTGGGATTATGGAATATCCATCTTGACAAGAAATTATCCATATGTTAATATATCTATGACAAGGGCTATAGCTCAGTTAGGTAGAGCACCTCGTTTACACGTGCGCCAATGCTTTTCAAGGGAGCCCATTATGCAATGCAAGAAACATAATTGATCTTAATTGACAAATCGATGTCTTACTCCATAGATTCGAGGGAACAAGAGAACAATAGCCTGACAAATATTGGGTTGGTCCGATTCAGGTGCGAATTCAGGTGCCAAATCAAATAGAACCCGCCATTGATTTGATAGTTGATAAGGTAAATACCCAGTCCATTCAATGCTAGGCATAATGAGTATAAGGGCCTCAAAATAACCTTTTTTCGTCCTATGAACTTTAAGGTGTATGAAGTCTCATATTCGACTCTTGCAGCGTAGCGATAGAGACTCCATCTAACTTAGTTTGATCTAGGCCGAAGGCAGACCTAAGTCAAGGTAACCCTTCTTTGAAACACTTTGGTATTGCTCCTAGATCAGAATACAAATGATGAATCAGAGCACATGGAGCCATCTCATTATTTTCCTGTAAAGAAAAATATGGTGGACTAACTGATCTTTACATCAGTTTATGAAAGAGCCCAATGCAACAAAATGCATGTTGGGTCTTTGAAACAGTTCGAATCATTTCGATAATAATCAGTTTGATCTGTTTTACCGAGAAGGTCTACGGTTCGAGTCCGTATAGCCCTAATACATTCTATTTTAGTTTAGTATAGTTTTCATTTCCTCATTAGTACTTGTTTATAGACTGGCCGGTTGGTTGGTCCAAAAGTATTACCACATGTTCATGTAAATACATAGGGACAGGAAAATAAAAACAATAAATAAAAAACAATAATTCATTCCAATAGATCTAATCAGTATTTGTAAAATCTCGGATAAAATACTCATCTTCCTTCATTAATCTTCGTGGATGGATTACATATGACCTTTTTCCTCTTTTCCTGTCCATGATTAAAGAGTTAGTGATACATTTTTGCGTTGGTATATCGAATCCGGTCAATTTATGAAGTGAGAATCATGACATGATTCTGTCTAAAAACTTCAACAGTCACATAGATCTAGGACCTATTTTTTTCTTGTATTTGTTTTGTGGAGTCGCCTGACTAATCGCTTTTTGGCAGAACAACAACCCCAATTGATTGATTCAGAGATAATGCAGAGATAATGAATTGGTCCTAAATGTATCAATTTCCTTCTTCTATATTCTATGAGTTGAGTTGGTTTTGGGATTTGGTCTGTCAAATCATTCGATAATGTCTAATTCTTTCTATTAGAAGTATCTTTCTTATGTAGATTAGATAATTTACGATTCCGTCTATTATACCACTCTGTGGTATGTTTCATTGTGTAATGTAGGTTTGCTGTAAAACAAACCTTTTTCTTGTAGTGAAATCCAACCCATCGGGTGGTCTTACTATTACTAAGTGTTATTGCCGTAACAAAACAAACAAGTATTTTGGTTCATTCCAAATCGCGATCTTTCTTTAGTACTCGAGATTGGTCTGAAATGGAATGACTCTTTT